CCTTAGGGGTACCCTCACGAATGAATGTAGGACAGATATTTGAATGTTCACTCGGATTAGCGGGGGAACTACTAGACAGACATTATCGAATAGCACCCTTTGATGAGAGATATGAAGAAGAGGCTTCGCGAAAACTAGTGTTTTCTGAATTATATGAGGCCAGTAAACAAACAGCCAATCCATGGGTATTTGAACCCGAGTATCCGGGAAAGAGCAGACTATTTGATGGAAGAACAGGAGATCCTTTTGAACAACCTGTTATAATAGGAAATCCTTATATCTTGAAATTAATTCATCAAGTTGATGATAAAATCCACGGGCGTTCTAGTGGACATTATTCAGTTGTTACACAACAACCACTTCGCGGACGGGCCAAGCAAGGGGGACAACGGGTAGGAGAAATGGAAGTTTGGGCTCTAGAAGGATTTGGTGTTGCTCATATTTTACAAGAGATGCTTACTTATAAATCGGACCATATTAGAACTCGCCAGAGACTACTTGGTACTATGCTCATTGGAGGAAGACTACCTAACCCCAAGGATGCTCCCGAATCTTTTCGATTGCTCGTTCGAGAACTACGATCTTTGGCTCTGGAACTGAATCATTTCCTTGTATCTAAGAAGAACTTGCAGATTTATAGGATGGAAGCTTAATCGGAATTCATTTCAAAGTTTTTTCTATGATTGATCCGTATAAACATCAACAACTCCGAATTGGATTAGTTTCTCCCCAACAAATAAGGGCTTGGGCCACTAAAATCCTACCTAATGGAGAGATAGTTGGAGAGGTGACAAAACCCTCTACTTTTCATTACAAAACCAATAACGCGGAAAAAGATGGATTATTTTGTGAAAGAATTTTTGGGCCTATAAAAAGCGGAATTTGTGCGTGTGGAAATTCTCGAGTAATCGGAGATGAAAAATACGAATCGAGATTTTGTGAAAAATGCGGAGTCGAATTTGTTGATTCTCGAATACGAAGGTATCAAATGGGCTATATAAAATTGGCATGCCCCGTAACCCACATATGGTATTTGAAACGTCTTCCTAGTTATATTGCGAATTTTTTAGATAAACCTCTTAAAGAATTAGAGGGCCTAGTATACTGCGATGTGTGATTTGATCGAAATTTTGATTTTACAGATTCGCAATGAGAAACTGTTATCCCATTCAATTCATTGGGATGCCCCGGCTCTGACATGTCTCTTGGGCGGAGTAACATGAAGCTCAGAATCATGGGTGTATTCAATACTCCCAAATAAAAGGGAATTGATCCATGGTCGATTTCGTAACAAGTCAATTTTTATTTGAAGTTGTACCTCGTAAAAAGAAAAAAGACTTCTTTTGTTTGTGGAATTAATCACTCTCCGTTGTTTAGAAAAAAGTGATGTTTTCGTAATCAAAAAGCAAAATATGTCATGGTTACAAGAGTCTATCCATCGCATATAGGCTTGGCGTCGTGGTATAACCATCGAGGTGAAGTCGTGACCTAAAAGATCGAATGGAACGATCCATAGACAAGTAAATCCTTTCTCTTATGATTATGAATTCCAAGGCAAGGGAGGTAGACTACTCAAGAATTTGACATTTCATTTTGAACAAAGAATTCAAAACAAAAGAATGAAGGAATCCATGAAATAGTGCGTCGTCGTCAAGGGGAACTTGAGTAAGGAGTAGATCTTTTGTTTTTGCTTGGTTTATTTCTAGAATTGGAAAGCGAGCAATCCTTTCTTTATTTTCTTTTATTTGCTGTAACTACTTGAGCCGGATGAGAAGAAACTTTCACGTCCGGCTTTGAAGGGGGGAGATCTTATAGTACAGGATCCTATCCCAATTGTTCTTTTGCTAGGCCCATAGCTAAAAAACCTACTTTTTTACGATTACGAGGTTTATTCGAATATGAAGAAACCCAATCTTGGAACTACAGTATCCCACTTTTTTTTAGTACCCAAGGTTTCGATACCTTTCAAAATCGAGAAATATCTACTGGAGCAAGTGCTATCCGAGAACAATTAGCTGAGTTGGATTTGCGAACTATTATAGATTTTTCGTTGGCAGAATGGAAAGAGTTAGGGGAAGAGGGGCCTACAGGGAATGAATGGGAAGATCAAAAAGTTAGAAGAAGAAAAGATTTTTTGGTTAGACGCATGGAATTGGCTAAGCATTTCATTCGAACAAATATAGAACCAGAATGGATGGTTTTGTGTCTATTACCAGTTCTTCCTCCCGAATTGAGACCGATCATTCAGATCGATGGAGGCACAGTAGTGAGTTCGGATATTAATGAACTCTATCGAAGAATTATTTATCGGAACAATACTCTTACCGACCTATTAACAATAACTAGATCGACGCCGGGCGAATTAGTAATGTGTCAGGAGAAATTGGTACAAGAAGCTGTAGATACACTTCTGGATAATGGAATCCGGGGACAACCACTGAGGGACGATCAGAATCAAGTTTACAAGTCATTTTCCGATGTAATTGAAGGGAAAGAGGGAAGGTTTCGTGAGACTCTTCTTGGCAAACGGGTCGATTATTCAGGGCGTTCCGTCATTGTCGTAGGTCCTTCACTTTCATTACATCAATGTGGATTGCCTCGTGAAATTGCAATAGCACTTTTTCAGACATTTCTAGCTCGCGGTCTAATTAGACAAGATCTCGCTGCGCACATGGGAGTTGCTAAGAGTCAAATTCGGGAAAAAGCACCCATTGTATGGGAAATACTTGAGGAAGTTATGCGGGGGCATCCTGTATTGTTAAATAGAGCACCCACTCTGCATAGATTAGGAATACAGGCATTTCAACCCATTTTAGTGGAAGGGCGTGCTATTTGTTTACATCCATTAGTTTGTAAAGGATTCAATGCAGACTTTGATGGGGATCAAATGGGTGTTCATCTACCTTTATCTTTGGAGGCCCAAGTGGAGGCTCGTTTACTTATGTTTTCGCATATGAATCTTTTGTCTCCGGCTATTGGTGATCCCATTTCCATACCAACTCAAGATATGCTTATTGGACTCTATGTATTAACGAGCGGGAATCGTCGAGGTATTTGTGCAAATAGATATAATCCATGGGATCGAAGAAACTATCAAAAAAAAGAACAAATTGACGATCATCTATATAAGTATATGAAAGAGCCCTTTTTTTGTAATTCCTATGATGCAATTGGGGCTTATCGTCAAAAAAGAATACATTTAGATAGTCCTTTATGGCTCCGATGGCAACTAGATCCACGTGTTCTTGCTTCAAGAGAAGTTCCCATCGAAGTTCACTATGAATCTTTAGGTACCTATCATGAGATTTATGGGCACTATTTAATAGTAAGAGGTGTAAAAAAAGAAATGCTTTTTCTATACATTCGAACAACTGTTGGTCATATTTCCTTTTATCGAGAAATTGAAGAAGCTATACAAGGATTTTATCGAGTCTGTGCATCTGGTACTTAATCATATCGTACTTAGCTAAATAACTCTATAATACCAGTGGAATTCGGTTCGCTCGGGTTCAACTAGGATCATAGTTCGTTAATTTCTACGCGAATTAAGATCGAGAAAAGGAAGTTTTCCAATCACTAACTTAAACCCATTCATTGTCGAATCCCACTCCACTCAGCGAAATATGGAGGTACTTATGGCAGAACGGGCCAATCTGGTCTTTCACAATAAAGTAATAGATGGAATTGCCATGAAACGACTTATTAGCCGATTAATAGATCACTTTGGAATGGCATATACATCACATATCCTGGATCAAGTAAAGACTCTGGGTTTCCAGCAAGCCACTGCTACATCTATTTCGTTGGGAATTGATGATCTTTTAACAACACCTTCTAAGGGATGGCTAGTCCAAGATGCTGAACAACAAAGTTGGATTTTAGAAAAACACCATCATTATGGTAATGTACACGCGGTAGAAAAATTACGTCAATCCATTGAGATATGGTATGCTACAAGTGAATATTTGCGACAAGAAATGAATCCTAATTTTAGGATGACGGACCCGTATAATCCAGTCCATATGATGTCTTTTTCAGGAGCTCGAGGAAATGCCTCTCAGGTACACCAATTAGTCGGTATGAGAGGATTAATGTCGGATCCACAAGGACAAATGATTGATTTGCCTATTCAAAGCAATTTCCGCGAAGGACTCTCTTTAACAGAATATATAATTTCTTGCTACGGAGCCCGTAAAGGAGTTGTGGATACTGCTGTACGAACAGCAGATGCTGGATATCTCACGCGCAGACTTGTTGAAGTAGTCCAACATATTGTTGTACGTAGAAGAGATTGTGGCACCATCCGCGGTATTTCTGTGAGTCTTCAAAACGGAATACCGGAAAGATTTTTTATCCAAACAGCAATTGGTCGTGTATTAGCAGACGATATATATTTCGGCCCTCGGTGCATTGCTGCTAGAAATCAAGATATTGGGGTTGGACTTCTCAATCGGTTGATAATCCTTCAAGTCCAACCAATATCTATTAGAACTCCCTTTACCTGTAGGAGTACGTCTTGGATCTGTCAATTATGTTATGGCCGGAGTTCGACTCACGGTGACCTGGTTGAATTGGGAGAAGCTGTAGGTATTATTGCGGGGCAATCCATTGGAGAACCAGGTACTCAACTAACATTAAGAACTTTTCATACTGGCGGAGTATTCACAGGGGGTACGGCAGAACATGTAAGAGCCCCTTCGAATGGAAAAATAAAATTCACTGAGGATTTGGTTCATTCCACACGTACACGTCACGGACATCCCGCCTTTCTATGTCATATCGACTTAGATGTCACTATTGAGAGTGAAGATATTATACATAAGGTGAATATTCCATCCAAAAGTATTCTTTTAGTTCAAAATAATCAATATGTAGAATCTGAACAAGTGATTGCTGAAATTCGCGCAGGAAGAGCCACCTTGAATTTGAAAGAAAAGGTTCAAAAACATATTTATTCTGACTCAGAGGGAGAAATGCACTGGAGTACCGACGTGGGCCATACACCGGAATTTCCATATGGAAATGTGAATCTCTTATCAAAAACAAGCCATTTATGGATATTAGCCGGAAGGTCGCACAAATCCATTCCATCTTCCCTTTCACTCCACAAGGATCAAGATCAAACCAAGGCTCATTTTCTTTCTGTCGAACAAAGATATAGTTTGAACTCTTCAGTGACTAATGATTACGTCAGACACAAATTATTTAGTTCGGATCCTTCTAGTAATACAGAGGATAGGATTCCTGATTATTCAGAACTTAATCGAATCGTAGGGACTGATCATTCTAATCGCATATCTCCTGCCAAAAATTCGGATTTTTTGGCAAAGAGGCGAAGAAATAGATTCACCATTCCATTTCAATCAATTCAAGAACGAGCGAAAGAATTAATGCCCCTTTTGGGTATCTCGATTGAAATACCTATAGGTAGTTTCCGTCGAAATAGTATTTTTGCTTATTTTGATGATCCTCGATACCGAAGAAATAGTTCGGGAATTACTAAATGTGGTACTAGTACTATAGAGGCGCAGTCAATCATAAAAAAAGAAGGGTTGATTGACTATGACTATCAAGGAGTCAAAGAATTGAGAGAAAAATACCAAATGAAAGTGGATCGTTTTTTTTTCATTCCGGAGGAAGTACATATCTTACCAAGATCTTCTTCCATAATGGTACTGAACAATAGTATCATTGGAGTAGATACACAAATTACATTAAATACAAGAAGCCGGGCCGGCGGATTGGTCCGGGTGGAGAAGAAAAAAAAAAAGATGAAACTTCAAATTTTTTCAGGAGATATCTATTTTCCTGGAGAAAGAGATAAAATATCCCGACAGAGTGGTATTTTGATACCACCGAGAAGGGGACAACAAAATTCCACGGAATCAAACAATTTGAAAAATTGGATCTATGTCCAACGGATCACACCTACCAAGAAAAGGTTTTTTGTTTTGGTTCGACCTGTAGTCACATATGAAATAACGGACGGTATAAGTTTAGCAACACTTTTCCCTCAGGATCTCTTGCAAGAAAGGGATAAAGTCCAACTTCGAGTTGTCAATTATCTTTTTTATGGAAATGATGGTAACCCTATTCGGGGAATTTCTGACATAAGTATTCAATTCGTTCGGACTTGTTTAGTATTGAATTGGGACCAAGACAAAAAAAATGCTTCTATTGAGGAGGCACCAGCCTCCCTTATTGAAGTAAAAACCAATGGTATGATTCGAAATTGTCTAAGAATCGATTTAGGGAAATCCACGATTTCCTATGCTGGAAAAAGGAATGATCCCTCAAGTTCAGAATTGCTTTATGATAATGGATCAGACCGTCTGAATCCCTTTTTTGATTCTAGTTATTCAAAAGCAAGACTTCAACAATCATTTAGCCAAAATCAAGGAACTGTTCGTACGTTGTTGAATAGAACGAAGGAATGCTCGCCTTTTATTATTTTGTCATCATCCAATTGTTTTCGAATAGGTCCACTCAAGGGTCTAAAATTACAATATCACAAAGAATCAATTAAAAAGGATCCCCTAATTCCAATTAGGACTTCGCGGGGTCCTTTAGGAACAGTCCTTCAAATTGCGAATTTTTTTTCCTCTTTCCATTTAATAACTCATAATCAGACCTTGGTAACTAACTATTTTCAACTTGACAATTTAAAACAAATTTTTCAAGTAATTCAATATTATTTAATCGATGAAAATAGGAGAATTTTCAATTCTGATCTAGGAAGTAAGATTCTTTTGACTTCGTTCAAATTGAATTGCTATTGTCTTTCTCCCAATTATTGTGAAGAGACATCCACAAAAACGAATCTTGGACAATTTCTTTGTGAAAATCTATGGATAGCTAAAAAGGGACCAGACTTAAAGGCTGGTCAAGTTCTAATTATTCAAGTCGACTCTGTAGTAATAAGATCAGCTAAACCATATTTGGTTACTCCAGGAACAAGCGTTCGTGGCCATTATGGCGAAATCGTTTACGAAGGAGATACATTAGTTACATTTCTATATGAAAAATCGAGGTCTGGTGACATAACGCAAGGCCTTCCAAAGGTAGAAAAAGTTTTAGAGGTTCGTTCGATTGAATCAATATCGATGAATCTAGAAAAGAGGATTGATGGTTGGAACAAACGTATAACACGAATTCTTGGACTTCTTTGGGGATTCTTTATTGGCACGGAGCTAACTATAGCGCAAAGTCGTATTTCTTTGGTTAATAAGATCCAAAAGGTTTATCGATCCCAAGGGGTACAGATCCATAATAAGCATATCGAAATTATTGTACGGCAAATTACATCAAAAGTCTTGGTTTCTGAAGATGAAATGTCTAATGTTTTTTTACCAGGAGAGCTAATTGGATTGTTGCGAGCAGAACGAACAGGGCGTGCTTTGGAGGAATCGATCTCTTATCGAGCCATCTTATTGGGAATGACGGGAGCTTCTTTAAATACTCAAAGTTTTATATCCGAAGCAAGTTTTCAAGAAACAGCTCGAGTTTTAGCAAAAGCGGCTCTCCGGGGCCGTATCGATTGGTTGAAGGGCCTAAAAGAAAACGTGGTTCTGGGAGGGATGATACCCGCGGGTACTGGATTCAATGGATTAGTACATCGTTCACGGCAACATAAGAACATTCCTGTGAAAAAAAAAAATCAGAATAGATTCGAAGGAGAAATGGGAGATATTTTTCTTTACCACAGAGAATTATTTGATTCGTGTGTTTCAAAGAATTTCTAAGATATTTCATTTTCTCATTTTTTTTTAAGAAAAAAATGCATCATCTGTTAAGTAAGAGATTTTTATTTTAAAATAACGAGAAATAGAAAGGAATTAATGGTTTGGGTTTGGTATCAATGGCCGATTCACAGTGTAAGAGAAGGTTCCGTCGGAACAATTTTCGATTTTTTGATACCTCGTGTCTCTTAGAAAAAAAGAGAAAGTAGGAGGAGAAATGACAAGAAGATATTGGAACATCAATTTGGAAGAGATGATGAAAGCGGGAGTTCATTTTGGCCATGGTATTAAGAAATGGAATCCTAGAATGTCACCTTATATCTCTGCCAAGCGTAAAGGTATTCATATTACAAATCTTACTAGAACTGCTCGTTTTTTATCAGAAGCTTGTGATTTAGTTTTTGATGCAGCAAGTAAAAGAAAACAATTTTTAATTGTTGGGACAAACAAAAAAGCAGCTGGCTCAGTAGCACGGGCCGCAATAAGGGCTCGGTGTCATTATGTTAATAAAAAATGGCTTGGGGGTATGTTAACGAATTGGTCTACTACACAAACGAGACTTCATAAGCTCAGGGACTTGAGAATGGAACAAAAGTCAGGGAGACTGGCCTGTCTTCCGAAGAGAGATGCAGCCCTGTTGAAGAGACAATTATTGCACTTGCAAAGATATCTGGGTGGGATTAAATATATGACAAAATTACCTGATATTGTAATCATCGTCGATCAGCAAGAAGAATATAGAGCTCTTCGAGAATGTATTACTTTGGGAATCCCAACAATTTGTTTAATCGATACAAATTGTGACCCGGATCTTGCAGATCTTTCGATTCCGGCAAACGATGACGCTATAGCTTCAGTTCGATTAATTCTCACCAAATTAGTATTCGCAATTTGTGAAGGTCAGCAATCATAATAAGAAAAATGACTTTAGTGAACCTGACTCTATAATTTGAGAATTTGAATTCTTCATAGGGTGGAATCTCTTAGTATTCCTGAATAGCAAAAAAGAGATAGAAAAACATCTGGGGATTTTTTTTGATTAGTTGGCATTAAAAATATACGATCCAAATAGAATAGACAGGTCGAGAAAGAAATGGTTGAATCAAAATAATCTATTTGAATTTCAGGTTCTATTTCTGTCAGAGGACAATATGAATGTTTTATCATGTTCAATCAATACACTAAGAGGATTATATGATATATCCGGTGTGGAAGTAGGCCAACACTTCTATTGGCAACTAGGTAGTTTCCAAGTCCACGGCCAAGTACTTATTACTTCTTGGGTTGTAATTGCTATATTATTGGGTTCAGCCACTCTAGTTGTTCGGAATCCACAAGACATTCCGACTGACGGTCAAAATTTCTTCGAATATGTCCTTGAATTCATTCGAGATGTGAGCAAAACGCAGATTGGAGAAGAATATCGTCCCTGGGTTCCCTTTATTGGAACTATGTTTCTATTTATTTTTGTTTCTAATTGGTCAGGGGCTCTTTTCCCTTGGAAAATCATAGAGTTACCTCATGGGGAGTTAGCCGCACCCACGAATGATATAAATACAACTGTTGCTTTAGCTTTACTCACGTCAGTGGCATATTTCTATGCGGGTCTTACAAAAAAGGGATTGGGTTATTTTGGTAAGTATATTCAACCAACTCCAATTCTTTTACCCATTAACATATTAGAAGATTTCACAAAACCCCTATCCCTTAGTTTTCGACTTTTCGGAAATATATTAGCAGATGAATTAGTCGTTGTTGTTCTTGTTTCTTTAGTACCCTTAGTGGTTCCTATACCTGTCATCTTTCTTGGATTATTTACAAGTGGTATCCAGGCTCTTATTTTTGCAACTTTAGCCGCAGCTTATATAGGGGAATCCATGGAGGGTCATCATTAATTAGTTTTCGACAGAGTCTTTTTTTAGCTTATGCTTAGATCAAGTCAATCTATCCATTAATCTACTTCGGGAACATAGAAGTATGTTCTAGAGTAATAGAACAAAGAAAGGATATTAGAGAATTGGAAAGGGGAGGAGTTGATTAGTATAGAAATGTCGAACTAGGTATATGGAATCTAATGGTTAGAAGGAAACTCTTATAGATAGTTCAACGCAAAGAATGATTCTAGAATCCAATTGAATCTAAGATAGAATACTTAGTTTACGTTATGGAAGAAAGACATGTATATTTGATAGTACATTTTGACATTTATGAACTCATATTCAAATTGCCTTCCATTTCGAAATTTAGATAGATGGGAATTCAATAGGGGTCTTTACCTTACGTTTGTTTCATTTATGACTGTTGTTAATTGAATAAATAAACAGATCAAATTAAGAGAAGGGGTTGAAGAAGTCAAAGAATGGCTCGAAAGAAGGAAATGAAACACTCAAGTTCTATGGATTCAGAAAGACTTCACAAATAGGAACTAAAAAAGATCAATTCTGATAATCTGATCGTTCAATAAAAAAAAAAGACTCTTTTTTTTCAATTAGAAAGAAGTTCTTAGTTACTTCGACTGGATGAATCTTAGTCCATGGAATAATTAAGTCATAATTCATTTGCTGATTGTATCATTAACCATTTCTTTTTTTTGTGCGAGGAACTTATCATGAATCCACTGATTTCTGCCGCTTCTGTTATTGCTGCTGGATTGGCTGTAGGGCTTGCTTCTATTGGACCTGGAGTTGGTCAAGGTACTGCGGCGGGCCAAGCTGTAGAAGGTATTGCGAGACAGCCAGAAGCAGAGGGTAAAATACGAGGTACTTTATTGCTTAGTTTGGCTTTTATGGAAGCTTTAACAATTTATGGGCTAGTTGTAGCATTAGCGCTTTTATTTGCGAATCCTTTTGTTTAATCCGAATCCGAGAAATAGGAAGAATACTCATTTTTCCTATTTATTTGGACTTGCCGCTTGCCTTTTCGCATTATACCAAGATTCCAATTACTTATTTGTTGAGGAAAAACCGGGAGGGAAGGGCGGATTTGAGGATTTAGTGTTACCGACTCGCTTTCTTCCTTCCCCCTCTTTGTCCAATGAAAGTTTTTTAGGAAGTCTTGCAACAAACGAGATATTTCGCAATTGACACGAAAAAGGGTACCTAATTCTATTCGAATAAGGATTCTTTTCGAAATAAAAAAAAAAGAAAATCCATTTCGAGATGGAATAGATTTTTGAATCTAGTTTCTATTTAGAAATATGAAATAGACAACGAAAGAATTCTGTTCACTTTGTTTAGTCTATCTATAAGCTATAAGAGGAGATCATATGAGAAATGTAACCGATTCTTTCCTTTCCTTGGGTCACTGGCCATCTGCCGGGAGTTTCGGGTTTAATATCGATATTTTAGCAACAAATCCAATAAATCTAAGTGTAGTGATTGGTGTATTGATCTTTTTTGGAAAGGGAGTGTGTGTGAGTTGTTTATTTCAAGAATAGGCTGGATTCAACCAGTTGCACCCCCCCTTTTTTTCTTTTTTCTGGATAACTATTAAAGAAAGGTGCATGATCGCGCGAATTACTTCTGAATTCTGAATAAATTAAGAAATTCTATATCAGATGTAAGAACCATAGCATTTCGTGATTTGTTGGTAAATAGGCTTTGATTCTCTAGCAACCAATAATGTGGAACCATATTAATGGTTAAAGCGAAACTCTTTGAAGTCTAGTTACAGCATGGTACTCTTTCTACCACTATGTTAATAGCGAAATGCTTTTGCATTTCAAAAGAATAGTTAGAAATTTATCGATATATAACACTCATATCGATAAAAAGATTTGAACCTTTTATTGGTATTACAAAAACGTTTATTCATTCTTACTACATTTTCATTTAAATGCCAAATGCTGAGTGGATGACCTATGTCTAAATATCAAGTAAGGTTTGGATTTGAAAAAAAACAACTTTGCTGACAATTACATATTTTTTGTTTGGCCAGAAGAGTCCTCCAAATCCAAATATTCGATTAGCGATTCATTTACAATTTTGTTTGGGAATATGAAAAAAGAGTAGAGGATAGGTTCATTACATTCAAAAAAGGATATGGAAATTGACCATAAAATCAAAAATAGAAGTAATTGAGCGTGAGAGCCAAATGAATCAAAAGATTCAAGTTTGGTTCGGGAAGGGATCATAAAAGTTTTGAAATGAATGGAAAAAGAATCTACTTTCATTAAGTGATTTATTAGATAATCGCAAAGAACGAATTTGGATGGCTATTCGAAATTCAGAAGAACTGCGTGAAAAGGCCGTTGAACAACTAGAAAAAGCCCGGGCTCGCTTACAGAAAGTAGAGATGGAAGCAAATCAGTTTCGAGCAAAGGAATATTCTGAAATAGAACGAGACAGGGTGAATTTTTTTAATTCAACTTATCAAATTTTAGAACAATTAGAAAATTCGAAAAATGAAACCATTCACTTTGAACAACAAAGAGCGATTAATCAAGTCCGTCAGCGGGTTTTCCAACAAGCCTTACAAGGAGCTCTAGGAACCCTGAATAGTTGTTTGAGTAAGGCGTTGCATTTACGCACCATCAAGGCGAATATTGGCATGTTTGGTGCAATGAACGAAATAGCAGATTAGTCTTCTTACTGCGGGTAAGGTATTATTTTTTTTTTGAAACAAAAAAAGAATGAATTTAAGAAAGACTCATGACAACCATGCAAGCTGATGAAATTTGTAATAGTATCCGCGAACGTATTGGACAATATAATAGAGAAGTCAAGATTGTAAATACCGGTACCGTACTTCAAGTGGGTGACG